ATTTTCATGTCTTTCAATTCTCGTACTCGTAATTGGAAAGTTACGGAAGGAGATCCATCATTTTGCAATGAAAACAACATAAAAAACTCTGGACAATTTCGAAATCAGACCAAGCGTCTTAATACATATGCAAAAAAATTCATTATTGGCCCACCATTGATTACAAGATTTAGCTTTTATGAATCGCTATTGGTTTGATACGAATAATCGCAGTCCTTTCAGTATGTTAAGGATACAGATGTATCCACAATTCATTTAGAGTTACTTAATAGCCTATTTCTTATACTATATCTCTATCCCGTGAAATTCTCGAGCCGAAAGATGGATGCATATGCTGTGTTTCATTTTGCTAAATGATATCAATTAAATGGTATATCAATTCTAAAAATTGGATATAGCAATAAATAAATCAGCAAAATTCTTTTATTTTAGATAGAAGAAACATTTCTTCTATCTAAAATAAAAGAATGTACCCTTCTATCCAAATCTAATTTGCATCGATAAAATAAATCCAAATTCCAGATTTCAGCAGTAGATGAATAATTGCAAATTTTTGTGTGTACGAGATTAGAATAACTTCAAAATAACTGACATAATTTTTTATTTTTCCTGATCAGAAAAATACATGAAAAAGAAAGGAGGTAGAAAAATTTTTTGATTTATGGTTAAAGAAGAAAAACAAGAAAACAGGGGTTCTGTTGAATTTCAAGTATTCAGTTTCACCAATAAGATACGGAGACTTGCTTCACATTTGGAATTACACAAAAAAGATTTTTCATCGGAAAGAGGTCTACGAAGACTTTTGGGAAAACGTCAACGTTTGCTGGCTTATTTGGCAAAGAAAAATAGAGTACGTTATAAGAAATTAATCAGTCAGTTGGATATTCGGGAGAAGTAATTTAATCGTTCGAATTATTTTTCGTATTTTATTTAGTAGTCTTATAGTAGTCTTAGATTTTGCATTTTGATGAGCCTCGTTTTGAGGAATTCATGGAATAATCCATTTTCATGGAATAAAGAATAAGATGAGTCTACCGCTTAAAAGAAAAGATCTCATGATAGTCAATATGGGCCCTCAACACCCATCAATGCATGGTGTTCTTCGACTGATCGTTACTCTCGATGGTGAAGATGTTATTGATTGCGAACCCATATTAGGGTATTTACACAGAGGAATGGAAAAAATCGCGGAAAACAGAACTATTATACAATACCTGCCTTATGTAACACGGTGGGATTATTTAGCTACTATGTTTACAGAAGCAATAACGGTAAATGCACCAGAATTCTTAGAGAATATTCAAATACCGCAAAGAGCCAGCTATATTAGGGTAATTATGTTAGAATTGAGCCGTATAGCTTCTCACTTGTTATGGCTTGGACCTTTTATGGCGGATCTCGGGGCACAGACTCCTTTTTTCTATATTTTTAGAGAGAGAGAATTAATATATGATCTATTTGAAGCTGCTACAGGTATGCGAATGATGCATAATTACTTTCGTATCGGAGGAGTAGCTGCCGATCTACCTTATGGATGGATGGATAAATGCTTAGATTTCTGTGATTATTTTTTACAAGGAGTTGTTGAATATCAACAACTTATTACACAGAATCCTATTTTTTTAGAACGAGTTGAAGGAGTTGGTTTTATTAGCGGAGAAGAAGCCGTAAATTGGGGCTTATCGGGACCAATGTTACGAGCTTCTGGAATACAATGGGATCTTCGTAAAATTGATCCTTATGAGTCTTATAATCAATTCGATTGGAAAGTCAAATGGCAAAAAGAAGGAGATTCGTTAGCTCGCTATTTAGTACGAATCGGTGAAATGAGGGAATCCATAAAAATTATTCAACAGGCTGTAGAGAAAATTCCTGGGGGACCTTATGAGAATTTAGAAGCCCGACGCTTTAAGAAAGCAAAGAATTCCGAATGGAATGATTTTGAATATCGATTTCTTGGTAAAAAACCTTCGCCCAATTTTGAATTATCAAAGCAAGAGCTTTATGTAAGAATGGAAGCACCAAAAGGTGAATTAGGAATTTATTTGGTAGGAGATGATAGTCTTTTCCCCTGGAGATGGAAAATTCGTCCACCGGGTTTTATTAATTTACAAATTCTTCCTCAGCTAGTCAAAAAAATGAAATTGGCTGATATCATGACGATATTAGGTAGTATAGATATCATTATGGGGGAAGTTGATCGTTGAAATGATAATAGATAGGGTAGAGGTAGAAACTATCAATTCTTTTTTGAAATCGGAATTATTAAAAGAAGTCTACGGACTGATATGGATTCTACCTATTTTGACCCTCCTACTGGGAATCACAATAGAAGTACTCGTAATTGTGTGGTTAGAAAGAGAAATATCTGCATCGATACAACAACGCATTGGTCCTGAATATGCTGGCCCCCTGGGATTGCTTCAAGCTATAGCAGATGGAACTAAGCTACTTTTAAAAGAGGATATCCTCCCATCCCGAGGAGATATTCCTTTATTTAGCATTGGTCCCTCTATAGCAGTCATATCCATTTTATTAAGTTTTTTAGTTATCCCTTTAGGATATCGTTTTGTTTTAGCTGATCTTAGTATTGGTGTTTTTTTATGGATTGCCATTTCAAGTATTGCTCCTATTGGTCTTCTCATGGCAGGATATAGCTCAAATAATAAATATTCTTTTTCAGGTGGTCTACGAGCAGCTGCTCAATCTATTAGTTATGAAATACCATTAACTTTTTGTGTACTAGCAATATCTCTACGTGTGATTCGTTAAAATAGAATCTTTTTCCTCTAAAATACATTGAATGCTTATCTTCCTTTGCTTATTCTGTATTCGGGTTGAACTAGATAGCTATATGAGTGAAACAAAACAGCTTATTAATTTGTAGTAAAAATACAAAATCTCATTTCCTACGTACAAGAAAAAAGTTCAAGTAAACATAAGCAGTGTAAACTCTTTACCCCAAGGTTTAGATTGTTTGATTAGTCATCATATCTTGAAGCGGGTAAGAATAAAGGATTTGCAAAATGGAATTCCATTACTAGAATATTTTGAGTTATTACTATAACTTATAACCATAGGGCAATCCATCAAAAGTTAGTGAGGGATTAGGAACACTAAAGTACATACAGGATTAGTAATGAGAGAATCTAAATCATTAGACATTTTTCCTCATAAAAGGAATCGTAATAAGGACTTGAAATTGGTGGAAATGATCAAGCAGTACTTTCTTCGGATTCCGGTCTAGAGTATGTTCCCATTCACTTGTTAAGGAAATGGCTATCAAGAACGAATTAACCCTTTATTTATTTATTTTTCTTTTTAAGTATACCCTTCCTCGGGAAAGAAGAATAGGACAAAAGATATGGAATGCAATATAAAAAGGAGCTTTATTTATTCTTTCTTCTTTTATCCCTATTCATACAGAATTCCTCATGAACTAATGCCCAATTCTTTCCATTTATTAATTGCTATAACGAGTGTTTTATTCCAATATTAAGTTATTACCGAACAAAGAAAAATTCTCATTTTATTATATAAAGGAGGAGATCAATTCGGAAGCGCTTTTTTGTTATTCTAGCAGACGGAATTGCTTTGGTCTAATTTTGGGCTTTCCAATCAATTTTATCTTACCTAATTCTATCTACGCCCAGGGGATAATACCGAAACGAAACAATCCTTTCCTTTTTTTTGATCATAGAGGAGCCGTATGAAGCTAAGGTTTCATGTACGGTTTTGGAATAGCGGTGGGAACTGTGATGTTATCATCGACTATGATTATCTAACAGTTCAAGTACAGTTGATATAGTTGAAGCACAGTCCAAATATGGTTTTTTTGGATGGAATCTTTGGCGTCAGCCTATAGGTTTTCTAGTTTTTCTAATTTCTTCTTTGGCAGAATGTGAAAGATTACCCTTTGATTTACCAGAAGCAGAGGAAGAATTAGTAGCAGGTTATCAAACCGAATATTCTGGTATTAAATATGGTTTATTTTATCTTGCTTCTTACCTAAATTTATTAGTTTCCTCTTTATTTGTAACTGTTCTATACTTAGGCGGGTGGAATTTCTCTATTCCCTATATATCCTTTTTTGGATTTTTCCAAATGAATAAAATAATTGGAATTTTTGAAATGGTAATAGGTATCTTTATTACATTAACTAAAGCTTATTTATTTCTCTTCATTTCTATCACAATAAGATGGACTTTACCCAGGATGAGAATGGATCAGTTATTAAATCTTGGGTGGAAGTTTCTTTTACCGATTTCTCTGGGCAATCTCTTATTAACAACTTCTTCCCAACTAGTTTCACTATAAATAAGCTAATACAATAAGAGTAAGCTAATACAATAAGAGTAAGAATATTTTCAACACAAAAACAAAAGTTCTCTCAAACAAGAGAAAGAAACATATCTTTTTCATATATATATATTTAGAATATGTTCCCTATGCTAACTGGGTTCATTAGTTATGGTCAACAAACAATACGCGCCGCAAGATACATTGGTCAAAGTTTCATAATTACCTTATCCCACACAAATCGTTTACCTATAACGATTCACTACCCTTATGAAAAATCAATTACATCGGAGCGTTTCCGGGGGCGAATACACTTTGAATTTGATAAATGCATTGCTTGTGAAGTATGTGTTCGCGTATGCCCGATAGATCTACCCCTTGTGGATTGGAGATTTGAAAAGGATATTAAAAGGAAACAATTGCTTAATTATAGTATTGATTTCGGAGTTTGTATATTTTGTGGCAACTGTGTTGAATACTGTCCGACAAATTGTTTATCAATGACTGAAGAATATGAACTTTCTACTTATGATCGTCATGAATTGAATTACAATCAAATTGCTTTGAGCCGGTTACCAATCTCCATAATGGGAGATTACACAATTCAAACAATTAGGAATTCGCCTCAAAGTAAAATAGACGAAGAAAAATCTTGGAATTCAAGAACGATTACTGATTACTAGGTATTAGGATTTTTTTTGTTAGAAAAATCCATTTTTACTAACTATAACGAAAAAGGAATAACTACTGTTTAATAATTTATATACATATACAAAAAAATATCCTAATACCTTTTTCCTTCCTTGAATCTTTTAGTTTTATTCAGTTCATGAAAATTTTATACTCTAAATTTCTTCTTATCCATAATGGATTTACCTGGACCAATACATGAGATTCTTGTGCTATTTGGGGGATTTGTTCTTCTACTAGGGGGTCTAGGAGTAGTATTACTTACCAACCCAATTTATTCTGCCTTTTCACTGGGATTAGTTCTTGTTTGTATATCCTTATTCTATTTTTTATTGAATTCCTACTTTGTAGCTGTCGCACAACTTCTCATTTATGTGGGAGCCATAAATGTCTTGATCATATTTGCTGTAATGTTTGTAAACGGCTCAGAGTGGTCTAAAGATAAGAATTCTTGGACTATTGGGGATGGGTTTACTTTACTCGTTTGTATAACTATTCCTTTTTCACTAATGACTACTATCCCAGATACGTCGTGGTATGGAATTCTTTGGACTACAAGATCAAACCAAATAGTGGAACAGGGTCTCATAAATAACGTTCAACAAATTGGGATTCATTTAGCAACCGATTTTTATCTTCCGTTTGAACTCATTTCCCTAATTCTTCTAGTTTCTTTAATAGGTGCAATTACTATGGCTCGACAATAAGAAATACTTAGAATGAGTCAAAATTCTTAGAATTTCAAATATAAAATAAATAACTAAAAAATCACAATTTTGATTTAGTAAAACCTATCTACTGCCAATACAACAAATACCTTCTTTTCTCTTTTGTTGCGTAATTGTTCTATTCTAATTAATGGAATCGGTTCAATTCTTGTCCTCATATTGAAATGAATCGAGATTGATAAGGAGTTAGTTAATGATGTTTGAGCATGTACTTTTTTTGAGTGTCTATTTATTTTCGATTGGTATCTATGGATTGATCACAAGCCGAAACATGGTTAGAGCTCTAATATGTCTTGAACTTATACTGAATTCAATTAATCTAAATCTCGTAACATTTTCTGATCTATTTGATAGTCGCCAATTAAAAGGAGACATTTTCGCAATTTTTGTTATAGCCCTTGCGGCTGCTGAAGCAGCTATTGGACTCTCCATTCTTTCTTCCATCCATCGTAACAGGAAATCCACTCGTATCAATCAATCTAATTTTTTGAATAATTAGACATAGAATCCTCTAAACAAAGGCGGATATATAATAGGAATGAATAGAAATCTAATCTTATTTTCTTATTAGTATTTAATAATATCCATTTTTTGAGTAGGTTATTTTGAGTATTCTTTTTTACTTATTGAATATTGCTTGAATATTGCATTTTTGCAATTCATTGATATTGCAATTTGAATATTGCAATAATTTATATTGAAAAGATGATAGCCAATTTATTAGCTAATTCAATTAGTATGTAGAATTTGTATAATTATGAATGTTGAAGCCTTAAATTCAAGTCTCTTGGCTCTTTTCACGCTTTCTCACAAACAGATTAAGAAATATATTGCATTATTTGTTAAAGTTTGGATAAACCATTGCTTCGTCTGGTGTATACAATACATCTAATTTATATAGTACTAATTTCATTTTTACTTTAATTTTTACCAGATCGAAAATTTTTATGTTGAAAAGGAAAATTTAGAGATCCAATGTCACATTCTGTAAAAATTTATGATACATGTATAGGATGCACTCAATGTGTACGAGCTTGTCCAACGGATGTATTAGAAATGATACCTTGGGATGGATGTAAAGCCAAGCAAATTGCTTCCGCGCCGAGAACCGAAGATTGTGTGGGTTGTAAGAGATGCGAATCCGCCTGCCCAACAGATTTTTTAAGTGTCCGCGTTTATTTAGGGCCTGAAACAACCCGCAGCATGGCTCTATCTTATTGATACGTTACAAAAAACTCCACTTGAATCGTCTGATTCCTCTTTACCGAAGAAGAAGAAGCCTGTGCTCGAAATAACCCGAGCATGGGCTTTTCTGGTCAAAACGTATCTTGTCTTTATTACTTTATCATGAGTTATTTTCCTTGGTTAACAATACTTGTTGTTTTGCCGATATTTGCGGGTTCATTAATTTTCTTTTTACCTCATAAAGGAAATAAAATCGTTAGGTGGTATACTATTGCTATTTGTTTATTAGAATTCCTTCTAATGACTTATGTATTCTGTTATCATTTCCAATTAGAAGATCCCTTAATCCAATTAAAGGAGGATTCTAAATGGATAGATGTTTTCGATTTCCACTGGAGATTGGGAATCGATGGACTTTCATTAGGATCCATTTTATTGACAGGATTTATCACTACTTTAGCTACTTTAGCGGCTTGGCCAGTTACCCGGAATTCACAATTATTCTATTTTCTGATGCTAGCAATGTATAGCGGTCAAATAGGATTATTTTCTTCACGAGACCTTTTACTTTTTTTTATCATGTGGGAGTTAGAATTAATTCCTGTTTACTTACTTTTATCCATGTGGGGGGGAAAGAGGCGTCTGTATTCAGCTACCAAGTTTATTTTGTATACTGCAGGCGGTTCCATTTTTTTCTTAATTGGAGTTCTAGGTATGGGGTTATATGGTTCCAATGAACCCGGATTAGATTTAGAAAGATTGATTAATCAACCATACCCTGCAACATTGGAAATACTACTGTATTTTGGCTTCCTTATTGCTTATGCTGTCAAATTGCCGATTATACCTCTACATACGTGGTTACCAGATACCCATGGGGAGGCGCATTACAGTACATGTATGCTTTTAGCCGGAATTCTATTAAAGATGGGAGCATACGGATTGATTCGTATCAATATGGAATTGTTACCTCATGCTCATTGTCTATTTTCCCCCTGGTTGGTAATAATAGGAGCTGGGCAAATAATCTATGCAGCTTCAACTTCTCTTGGTCAACGAAATTTCAAAAAAAGAATAGCCTACTCCTCTGTATCTCACATGGGTTTCATAATTATAGGAATTGGTTCCATAACCAACATTGGACTAAATGGAGCGATTTTACAAATATTATCCCATGGATTTATCGGTGCTACACTTTTTTTCTTGGCGGGAACGGCTTGTGATAGAATGCGTCTTGTTTATCTCGAAGAACTGGGGGGAATATCTATCCCAATGCCAAAAATTTTTACCATGTTTAGTAGTTTTTCAATGGCTTCTCTTGCCTTGCCGGGAATGAGCGGTTTTGTTGCGGAATTAGTAGTATTTTTTGGACTAATTACTAGTCCTAAATTTATGTTAATGCCAAAAATGCTAATTACTTTTGTAATGGCAATCGGAATGATATTAACCCCTATTTATTTATTATCTATGTTACGCCAGATGTTCTATGGATACAAGCTATTTCATGTTCAAAACGAAAATTTTGTGGATTCTGGACCACGGGAACTCTTTCTTTTAATCTGTATCTTTTTACCAGTAATAGGAATTGGTATTTATCCGGATTTTGTTCTCTCGCTATCCATTGACAGGGTAGAGGCTCTATTATCCAATTATTATACTAAATAGGATTTTCTTTTTTTAACTAGTTCGCACTATATTCCATAGTGGAAAAAATAAAAAATTAAGAAAAGAAAAAAGTAAAAAGGTCTAATTAGATCTATCTCGAATTTTTGAGAACCCTTTGAAAAGACATTCAAGGGGTTCCCAAATCAAACAAAAAAGGAAAAAACCTTCATAAAATGAGGGTTTTATGTTATGTAATCATTTAGATGGTAATATAAATGAACCATAACTATGTAAACCTATTCCTAACAGATTGATACCAAAATAGCAGATCCAAATTATAAGAAATCCTATCGAAGCTACAAGTGCGGAATTCGTACCCTTCCAATTTGGATTTGTTCTACTATGTAAATATATTGCAAATATGGTCCAGGTAATAAATGCCCAAGTTTCCTTAGGGTCCCAATTCCAATAGGATCCCCATGCCTCATTAGCCCATACTGCTCCACAAAGAATACCTATGGTTAAAAGAGTAAACCCTAGACTAATGATACGATAACTCCAAGAATCCAAACGCTCAGTTAATTGATATTTATGATAATTTGGAAATGCGGGAAAAGAGGTGCTTTTTAAAGGACTTCTTTTTGCATATAAATATTCAATTTCACTGAAGAAAAATGTTTTCCTTAAAACATTTTTTTTCTTTTTAGAAAAGAAATCAAAATTCTTTCGAAATCTAATGATTAGAAGAGCGGCGGATAATAAGGATCCGCACAAAAGAGTTGCATAGCTTAGTAACATCATACTGACATGCATCATTAACCACTGAGATTGTAGAGCAGGTACTAGTATTGTGGATTGATGCATTTCAGTTAAAAGCCCCGACGTGGCAAAGCCTTGCGTTAAAATAGTACTTGGCATAGTTATTGTGCTTAAATCATTTTTCGAGTTCTGTATCTTAGGAATAGTATGAAGAATATACAGAGCCCATGAAAGGAAGATCAATGACTCATATAAATTACTTAATGGAAAATGTCCCGAAGAAACCCAACGAGAAACTAAGAATCCCGTTATAGAGAAAAAAGTAACTATCATTCCTTTTTCTGACGAATCACGTAATCCCCTAAGTTCACGAACTAATAAGGTTATCAAATGAATCATAATCACAATTGAAATGGTTGAGAAAGAGATATGAGTTAGTATATGTTCTAAAGTTGCAAATAGCATAAGGATAAGGTCCCATTACAAAATTGGAAATTTCGAATTGAATCCATTTTCTAATCTATTGTATTCTTTTTCGGAAATGCCGCCACTCGGACTCGAACCGAGATGCTTGAGCACTGCTTCCTAAGAGCAGCGTGTCTACCAATTTCACCATGGCGGCTAACTTGAAATAATAGTTAGCTTAAAAGAATAATAGTTATTTTCTTGCGAATCGTCGAGACTGGGAGAGACCATAGAATTTAGGAACATTAGAATTTCATAATTAACTACAAAGAATTTTCTATTTTTTTAAAATTTATAGAATAAAAGCCTTTAGGCTCTTATTAATATGATTTACCAGTCCTAAACTCATTTATATGGGAATTTTGGATAAGATAGGTAGAGGTTGTAAGTCCTATTGCAAGAATAGTCTACTTTTGATAATAGAATCCTCATTTTTATGAGGATTCTATTATCAAAAAAAAGTGCTTTGACAAGCAAAGAATACTGAGGACACAATATACCAAAAACTTTTGTTCTATATAACGTAGGGATTCGTTCTAAGAATATTTTACCGAGAAATTCGACACATAAAAGTACATTTATTAATTAATCCGAATTACTCATTCATATTAAATAATTGGAATTTCTTTGGAATAGTTCAATTCAGATTATTCCAAAACCTTATTTTATTATTTGTTTGTTTGTTGCCCAGAAAAACCTTTTGGTTTTGGATCCTCGTTGCCGCTAGAAAATGATCTTGACTTTGCTAAAGAATAAGATTGTACTATGGAAAAATAAGTTTTTTTCTTCCAAAGATTTTTACGAATACGCTTTTTTGACATCGAAGTACGTTTTTTTGGAACTGCCATTCAAAAAGGAGATTACTTTTTTCTAGTTGTATGTGAAAGACATTTATTGCCGCAAATCAATTCTTCTTTCTGTTTTTTCTTAGTAGTTATACTTAGAGATTCAAAGATACTGAAATTCAAAATTCTTTTTTAGTTCATTCTCTCTAATGTGGATAAGACAAGAGTTTTTTAAACTTTTCTATTTAAATCAATTTATATATCAAATATACTCCATATATAAATATATGGTTTTGGGGATAAACCCCCATATAAGATGGGGAGATAAAAAGAAGGTAAAATTCAATTCAAATTCAAATAGTTAATTAAGTTCAGAACGGTATTCCATAATTGAATTTCAATCAAAAAAAAGACTTAGTCTCTTAAACAAAACATTCTAAAACTTAGAGAATTCTAGTCATTAGGATTTCCGTTTTATATGAAGTAAGCAATATTCGATAATTTCCTATAAATGTGGGTTTTCTTTGGAATTCAATCAATCAATTACGAAACAAGAGAGCTCTTTTATTTGAATTGAATTTTAAGAGAAAGAAATACAAAAATAAATAGAAAGTCACATGATTCAATCTTTTTTGTATTTTAATAAATATTTTTTATTAATTAATAACTAGATAACGAAATTCTTTAATTCACTTTTTGAATTTAAGCAACTAAACTCATTCCGCATTTTTTAATATTTTAATGAGAGAAATTTGGAAAAATCCAGAATTTCAATATTTTTTCTTATTCTTATTTTGTTTTTTTAATTCCTTTAGAAAGAGATAAGAATAGGTTTGGTGAATCGGAAACAATTTTATTTTATAGAATAATTGAACTAAAAATTTCAACTAAAAATTGCTATTTCTTTTCTTATGGAACATACATATCAATATGCCTGGGTAATTCCTCTTCTCCCACTTCCAGTTATTATGTCAATGGGATTTGGACTTTTTCTTATTCCGACAGCAACAAAAAATCTTCGTCGCATATGGGCTTTTCCTAGTATTTTACTCTTAAGTATAGCTATGGTATTCTCAGTTTACCTGTCTATTGAACAAATAAATGGAAGTTCTATCTATCAATATCTATGGTCTTGGACCATCAATAATGATTTTTCCTTAGAATTTGGATACTTGATCGACCCCCTTACGTCTATTATGTTAATACTAATTACTACTGTAGGAATCTTGGTTCTTATTTATAGTGACGATTATATGTCTCACGATGAAGGATATTTGAGATTTTTTGTTTATATAAGTTTTTTTAATACTTCCATGTTGGGATTGGTTACTAGTTCCAATTTGATACAAATTTATTTTTTTTGGGAACTTATTGGAATGTGTTCCTATTTATTGATAGGCTTTTGGTTTACACGGCCAATTGCAGCGAGTGCTTGTCAAAAAGCTTTTGTAACTAATCGTGTAGGGGATTTTGGTCTGTTATTAGGAATTTTAGGCTTTTTTTGGATAACGGGTAGTTTAGAGTTTCGGGATTTGTTCAAAATAGCTAATAACTGGATTCCTAATAATGGGATTAATTCCTTACTTACTACTTTGTGTGCTTTTTTATTATTCCTTGGTGCAGTTGCAAAATCTGCACAATTCCCTCTTCACGTATGGTTACCCGATGCTATGGAGGGACCCACTCCCATTTCGGCTCTTATACACGCAGCAACTATGGTTGCCGCGGGGATTTTTCTTTTAGCTCGACTTCTTCCTCTTTTCATATCCCTACCCTTGATAATGAATTTTATTTCTTTAGTAGGTACAATAACACTCTTCTTAGGAGCCACTTTAGCTCTTGCTCAGAGAGATATTAAAAGAAGTTTAGCCTATTCTACAATGTCTCAATTGGGTTATATGATGTTAGCTCTAGGTATAGGTTCTTATCAAGCTGCTTTATTCCATTTGATCACTCATGCTTATTCGAAAGCTTTATTGTTCTTAGGATCAGGATCCGTTATTCATTCAATGGAACCTCTTGTTGGATATTCACCAGATAAAAGTCAGAATATGGTTCTTATGGGCGGTTTAAGAAAATACATTCCAATTACAAGAACTACTTTTTTATGTGGTACACTTTCTCTTTGTGGTATTCCACCTCTTGCTTGCTTCTGGTCCAAAGATGAAATCCTTAGTAATAGTTGGTTGTATTCACCCTTTTTTGGAATAATAGCCTCTTTTACTGCAGGATTAACTGCATTTTATATGTTTCGGATATATTTACTTACTTTTGATGGATATTTGCGTGTTCATTTTCAAAATTACAGCAGTACTAAAGAAGGTTCGTTGTATTCAATATCCTTATGGGGAAAAAGTATATCCAAAGGAGTCAATAGGGATTTAGTTTTATCAACAACGAAGAGTGGAGTTTCTTTTTTTTCACAAAATATGCCTAAAATTCCTCGTAATACAAGAAATAAAATGGGATCCTTTAACACTCCCTTTGGGTTTGGGGCTAAAAACACTTTTGTCTATCCTCATGAAACGGGAAATACTATGCTATATCCTCTTCTTATATTACTGCTTTTTACTTTGTTCATTGGATCCATAGGAATCCATTTTGATAATGGAGTAAAGGATAATGCAATATCGGAGTTAACTATATTATCAAAGTGGTTAACTCCTTCGATAAACTTTTTCTGGGAAAGTTCTAATTCTTCCATAAATTCCTATGAATTTATCACTAATGCAATTTATTCTGTAAGTTTAGCAATTTTGGGTCTATTCATAGCATATATTTTCTATGGATCCGCTTATTATTTTTTTCAGAATTTGAATTTCCAAAATTCCCTTGGAAAAATAAAAAGGAATCCAAAAAATAACTTTTTGGATGAAGTAAAAAAAAAGATATACAGCTGGTCATATAATCGTGGTTATATAGATATTTTCTATACTAGGGTATTCATCCTAGGTATAAGAAGATTAGCGGAACTAACACATTTTTTCGATAAAGGCGTCATTGATGGAATTATCAATGGAGTAGGTCTTGTTGGTTTTTGTATAGGAGAAGAAATCAAATATGTAGGAGGAGGGCGAATATCGTCTTATCTATTCTTTTTTTTATGTTATGTATCCTTGTTCTTATTCTTTATTCCATGAAAATGGATTATTCCATGAATTCCTCAAAACGAGGCTCATCAAAATGCAAAATCTAAGACTACTATAAGACTACTAAATAAAATACGAAAAATAATTCGAACGATTAAATTACTTCTCCCGAATATCCAACTGACTGATTAATTTCTTATAACGTACTCTATTTTTCTTTGCCAAATAAGCCAGCAAACGTTGACGTTTTCCCAAAAGTCTTCGTAGACCTCTTTCCGATGAAAAATCTTTTTTGTGTAATTCCAAATGTGAAGCAAGTCTCCGTATCTTATTGGTGAAACTGAATACTTGAAATTCAACAGAACCCCTGTTTTCTTGTTTTTCTTCTTTAACCATAAATCAAAAAATTTTTCTACCTCCTTTCTTTTTCATGTATTTTTCTGATCAGGAAAAATAAAAAATTATGTCAGTTATTTTGAAGTTATTCTAATCTCGTACACACAAAAATTTGCAATTATTCATCTACTGCTGAAATCTGGAATTTGGATTTATTTTATCGATGCAAATTAGATTTGGATAGAAGGGTACATTCTTTTATTTTAGATAGAAGAAATGTTTCTTCTATCTAAAATAAAAGAATTTTGCTGATTTATTTATTGCTATATCCAATTTTTAGAATTGATATACCATTTAATTGATATCATTTAGCAAAATGAAACACAGCATATGCATCCATCTTTCGGCTCGAGAATTTCACGGGATAGAGATATAGTATAAGAAATAGGCTATTAAGTAACTCTAAATGAATTGTGGATACATCTGTATCCTTAACATACTGAAAGGACTGCGATTATTCGTATCAAACCAATAGCGATTCATAAAAGCTAAATCTTGTAATCAATGGTGGGCCAATAATGAATTTTTTTGCATATGTATTAAGACGCTTGGTCTGATTTCGAAATTGTCCAGAGTTTTTTATGTTGTTTTCATTGCAAAATGATGGATCTCCTTCCGTAACTTTCCAATTACGAGTACGAGAATTGAAAGACATGAAAATTATCAATTCTCTACGGCGTCTAGGAGATAGATAGAATATTTTCAGGAACAAGAAAATCAGAAGAATCTTTTCTCTATTCACTACCATTCTGCGTCTTCGACTTCTATTAGTTTCTTTTCTTCTTTAATGCAATAGCTATAGTTTGATTGCAATAGCTATAGTTTGATATAGAATCCATTTCTCAAAGTAATGGAAACCATTCTCTTATAGGAAATGGTTCGAAAATCGCTATTCCACCTTTTAGGTTTAGGTATCGTGAAAAGTGATACCTGTGAAGATCGTGCATTTCAGTCACATTCAGATCCGCATGATATAACCAAATTGGATGGATCTTCCAC